AAGGAGACTAAACAGGAAGAAGAGCGATTCACCGAAGAAGATCCTTCTCCTTCCCTTTTTTCGGAAGAAAGGGAGGATCCGGACAAAATCCAAGATATTTCGAAGTTAGAAATACTTAAAGAAGAAAATAAAAACCTCTTCTGGTTTGAAAAACCCCTTCTTTCTCTTCTTTTCGACTATCAACGTTGGAATCGTCCAACGCGATATATAAAAAACAATCGATTCGAAAATGCGGTAAGAAATGAAATGTCACAATATTTTTTTTATACATGTCAAAATGATGGAAAACAAAGAATTTCTTTTTCATATCCACCTAGTTTAGCCATTTTCTGGGAAATGATACAAAGAAAGATTTCTTTGTCTACAACAGACAAATTATTCTATGATGAACTGTACAATTATTGGATTTATACCAATGAACAAAAAAAGAACAGTTTAAGCAATGAATTTTCGAATAGAATTGCAGTTTTAGACAAAGGACTTATTTCGAAAAATGTATTCGAAAAAAAAACTCGATTATGCAATGATACAAAAAAAAAAGAATATTTACCAAAAATATACGATCCTTTTTTAAATGGATCCTATCGTGGACTACTAAAAAAATTATTTTCACCTTCCATTAGAAATGAAACTGCAATAAAAAATTGGATAGATGGAATTTGCATAAATAAAATTCATAATATCCTTCGTAAGGACTATAATTATCATGAATTTGAACCGAAAATAAATACAGTTGAAAAAAAGTCATTATCAATAGAAATTAGGCATTTCATGTCTTTAATGAACAAATTAGACAGGAAATCAACATCGAATCTGAAAGAAATTTCTTTACTTCCAGAAGATCGAGAAAAATTTGTAAAATTTTTCTTTGATACAATTATAACAGATTCCTTGACTCAAAAGAATCGAAAAAAACCTATTTTAATAAAAGAAATAAATAAAAAAGTGCCTCGCTGGTCATACAAATTGATAGATGAGTTAGAACAAGAAGAAAAAGAAACGGAAGAAGGCGTACAAGCGGATCATCAAATTATCTCAAGAGAACCCAAACGTGTAGTGATTTTTACGGATACGAATCCGAATAAAGTGGATCAGATGGACGAAATATCTTTGATACGTTATGGATTCGAATCGGATTTTCGTCGCGATCTAATCATGGGTTCTATGGGTGTTCAAAGACGTAAAATAGTTATTTGGAATTTTTTTCAAGCACATATACATTCCCCCCTTTTTTTAGACAGAACCAATAACTTCCTTTTTTGGGGGTTTAAGCTTCTCGACCTAATTAAAGGCATTTTTTTAAGTCGTATGGGAACAATCCCAAAATTTTCAATTTGGAATTATACAAAAGATAAAATAAAGGTGACAAAAGATAAAATAAAGGTGCCGAAGAAAGATAAAATAAAGGTGCCGAAGAAAAATAAAATAAAGGTGCCGAATAAAAATAAAATAAAGATGCCGAAGAAAGAAAAGAAGTTGCTAAGCGAAACCCAAAAGGAACAAATAACCGAAGAACGACAACTCAAAGTAGCTCAAATCTGGGATACCGTTACGTTTGGTCAATTAATAAGGAGTTTGCTGCTATTAACGCAATCAATTCTTAGAAAACATATTATATTACCTTTATTGATAATAGTTAAAAATCTAGTCCGCCTATTATTATTGCAACGTGCAGAATGGTCGGAAGATTTCGACGAGTGGAAGAGCGAAACGCATGTTAAATGTAGCTTTAACGGTGTTGAATTATCAGAAAGACAATTTCCTGAAAACTGGGTAACAGATGGTATTCAGATAAAGATACTATTTCCTTTCCGTATAAAACCTTGGCACAGTTCTAAGATACGACTTTATGAAGAAACCAAAAATTATTCTTCTTTTTTAACAGTTTGGGGAATAGAAACCGAAGTTCTTTTTGGTCCTCCCCGAGGACTATTTTACTTTTTTAAACCTATTATTAAGGAACTCAACAAAAAAATTAGCAAATTTCGAAAGAACTATTTTGGGATTCGAAGAATTAGAAAAGAAAAACGAAAATTGTTTGGAAAGGTATCAAATGAAACAAAAAAATGGATTAGCCAAACCCTTCTATTTTTTGGAAAAATAAAAAAACTTTCAAAAAAACTTTCAAAAAAACTTTCAAAAAAACTTTCAATAGTAAATCAAATTTTAGTATTTGTATTAAGAAAAAAATCGAATGAAAGAAAAAAAGAAAATGATTTTCGAATTAATAATCAGATGATTAATGAATCATCCATTAATCAATCATCCATTAATCAATCATCCATTAATGAATCATCCATTAATGAATCATCCATTGAAGACCAAAATTTGGGAAATTATTCAAAGAGAGAAAAAAAAATCAAAGATCTGGCTAATGAAACAGGGACAATCAGAAATAAAATAGATGAAATTACAAAAAAAAGGAAATCATTAACTGTAAATATTAGTCCTAACAAAACACATTATGGTGTTAATAAAAGATTAGAATCACTAAAAAAGATATTTCAAAGAAAAAAGGTTCGATTAATTCGTAAATCAAATTTTTTTATAAAAAATTTTAGGGAAAAGATATACATAGATCTATTTCGATATATTATTAATATTTCAAGAATTTCTATACAACTTTTTCTATTTATTAGAAATATTTCAACAATTTATAGACAACTTTTTCTTGGATCAACAAAAAATATTTTTGATAAATCTATTTCCAATAATGAAACAAATCAAGAAAGGATTGATACAACAAATAAAAAGAAAATTCCGTTTATTTCGACTGTAAAAAAACCACTTTTGCGGTTTATTCGTAATATTAATAAGAATTCTAAGAGTCATTCTGATTTATCTTTTTTGTCACAAGCCTATGTATTTTACAAATTATCACAAGCCCAACGTATTGATTTATATAAGTTAAGATCCGTCTTTCAATATGATGGAACATCTTTATTTCTTAAGAATGAAATAAAAGATTATTTTGGAACACAAGAAATAACTCATTTGGAACTAAGGACTAATAAACTTCCAAATTCTGGAATGAATCAATGGAAAAACTGGTTAAAAAGTAATTATCAATATCAATATGATTTATCTCAGATAAAATGGTCTCGATTAGTACCACAAAAATGGCGAAATAGAATGAATGAATATTTTTGGGGTGAAAATGCAAATTTAAAAAAAAAACGGAATTCATATGAAAAAGAACAATTAATGAATTCCAATTACCAAAATGCAAATAATTCTGAAGCCCATTTATTGTTATTACCAGATGAAAAAGATAATTTTAAAAAAAACTATAGATATGATGTTTTATCATATAAATTTATTTATTATGAGGATAAAAAGGATTCATATAGAAATAGTTATGGGGCACCATTCCAAGTAAATAAAAACCAAGAATTTTCTTATACTTATAATTACAACATACATAAAGACAAATTAATTGATACGTGGTGGAGTATCCCTATCCCTATCACTAATTATTTAGGAATAAATAATATTATGGATATAGAGAAAAATACAGATCGAAAATATTTTGATTGGAAAATTTATCAAGAAATTAACCGATCTCATCAAACGACAAATCTTTTTGATTGGATGGGAATGAATGAAGAAATACTTAGTCATCCCAGATCGAATCTGGAATCTTGGTTCTTCCCAGAATTTTTCTTACTTTATAATGGATATAAAAAAAAACCCTGGGCTATACCAATTAATTTGCTTTTTTCAAATTTTTATCTAAGTGAAAATAAAAACATCAATAAAAAAACAAAAAAGAATTCTTTTATATTCTCAAAAGAAAAAAAAGATCTTGAATTAGAGAATAAAAATCAAGACGAAAAAGAACTTGTAGGTCAAGAAGATCTGAGATTCAATGTCGAAGAGAACTCTGAATCTGTTTTCTCAAGCCAACACAAAGATATTCAAGAAGATTATATAGCATCATATGGACAAAAACCTAGAAAGCAAAAACTAGACACGAATAGTACAGAAACAGAACTCGATGTCTTGCTGAAAAGAAATTTGCTTTTGCAATTAAAATGGAATCCAGCTTTGAGTGAAGACGTTCTCAATAATGTGAAAGTATATTGTCGTCTGCTTAAGTTAAGTAATTTAAGTCATATAAGAAAAAGTAATCTAAAAGAACTGACTCTATCCTACGTTGGAAGCGAAGAAATGAATCTGGATATAATGCTGATTGAGAACGATTTGCTTGGTCTTGGTACAGAATTTCTAAGAAAAGGAATATTGATTATTGAACCAATTCGCCTGTCTATAAAGGATGATGGGCAATTTATTCTGTATCAAACCATAGGTATTTCATTGGTTCATAAAAGTAAACACCAAAAGAATAAAAAAAGATACAACGAAAATCTTGTTACGAAGAATTTGGATGAATCGGTTTCACGTCATGAAAAAATGACGGAAAATAGAGACAAAAACTATTGTGATTTGCCTGGTCCTGAAAATATTTTATCGCCTCGGCGTCGTCGAGAATTGCGAATTCTAACTTGTTTCAACTCAAGAAATAATAAAGGTGTGGCTAAAAACCCAGGATTTTGTAATGGGAATCGGGTAAAAAACTGTAGTCAATTTTTTGATGAAAGCAAAGATCTTGATCGATATAAAAAGAAACTTATAAAATTAAAACTCTTTCTTTGGCCCAATTATCGATTAGAAGATTTAGCTTGTATGAATCGTTATTGGTTCGATACTAATAACGGTAGTCGTTTTAGTGTATTAAGAATACGTATGTATCCAGAATTTAAAACTCATTTAGTAGATCCATAAATGAATCACCAGAATTTTCTTTATTCATTTTTTTTTTTTTAATGAATCAATAAGGAAATTCAGATTATTATGTATACCAGATTAAAATAGCTGGCATTATTATTACTGATCGGCAAAATTCCATATTTGATAAAACAAGGAAGATTAAAAATTTATGACAAAAAAATCATTCATATCCGTTATTTCGCATGAAGAAAAAGAAGAAAATAGAGGGTCCGTTGAATTTCAAGTATTCTGTTTTACTAATAAGATACGAAGACTTACTTCACATTTGGAATTGCACAAAAAAGACTATTCATCTCAGAGAGGTCTACGAAAAATTCTAGGAAAACGGCAACGACTACTGGTTTATTTGTCCAAAAAAGATGGAGTACGCTATAAAGAATTAATTGGTCAATTGAACATTCGAAAACTAAAAACACGTTAATTTGAAGAGTCGTTTTGAATTATTTGATTTATTAGATATTGAATTTTGATGAACTTCTTTTTGTTTTCAGCAATTCATGGAAAAATGAATAATGAATCGGGGAAAAACCTATGACTGTACCAACTACAAAAAAAGACCTCATGATAGTCAATATGGGTCCTCACCATCCATCCATGCACGGCGTTCTCCGCCTCATCGTTACTTTAGATGGTGAAGATGTTATTGACTGTGAACCAATATTGGGTTATTTACATCGAGGGATGGAAAAAATTGCGGAAAACCGAACAATTATACAATATCTCCCTTATGTAACACGTTGGGATTATTTAGCCACTATGTTCACTGAAGCAATAACGGTCAATGGACCCGAACAATTGGGAAATATTCAAGTGCCTAAGAGGGCTAGTTATATCAGAGTTATTATGCTGGAATTAAGTCGTATAGCTTCTCATTTGTTATGGCTCGGTCCTTTTATGGCAGATATAGGCGCGCAGACCCCCTTCTTCTATATTTTCAGAGAAAGAGAATTGATATATGATTTATTCGAAGCTGCCACCGGTATGCGAATGATGCATAATTATTTTCGTATCGGTGGTGTAGCTGCCGATTTACCTTATGGATGGATAGATAAATGTTTAGATTTTTGCGATTATTTTTTAACAGGGATTGCTGACTACCAAAAACTTATTACACGAAATCCTATTTTTTTAGAACGAGTTGAGGGAGTGGGCATTATTGGTGGAGAAGAGGCAATAAATTGGGGTTTATCAGGACCAATGCTACGAGCTTCCGGAATACAATGGGATCTTCGTAAAGTTGATCATTATGAGTCTTACGACGAATTTGATTGGGAAGTCCAATGGCAAAAAGAAGGAGATTCATTAGCTCGTTATTTAATACGAATCGGTGAAATGGCGGAATCCATCAAAATTATTCAACAAGCTATAGAAGGAATTCCAGGAGGTCCCTATGAGAATTTAGAAATCCGACGCTTTAATAGAATAAAATATCCTGAATGGAATGATTTTGAATATCGATTCATTAGTAAAAAGCCATCTCCTGCTTTTGAATTGTCGAAACAAGAACTTTATGCGAGAGTAGAAGCTCCAAAGGGGGAGTTGGGAATATTTTTGATAGGAGATCAGAGTGTTTTTCCTTGGAGATGGAAAATTCGCCCTCCGGGTTTTATCAATTTGCAAATTCTTCCTCAGTTAGTTAAAAAAATGAAATTGGCTGATATTATGACGATACTGGGTAGCATAGATATTATTATGGGAGAAGTTGATCGTTGAAATGATAATTGATACAACCGAAGTACAAGCTATCAAGTCTTTTTCCAGATTCGAATCCTTAAAAGAGGCTTATGAGACTATATGGATGCTTGTCCCTATTTTGATTCTCATATTGGGAATCACAATAGGTGTACTAGTAATTGTGTGGTTAGAAAGACAAATATCCGCAGGTATACAACAACGTATTGGACCTGAATACGCTGGCCCTTTGGGAATTCTTCAAGCTCTAGCAGACGGGATAAAACTACTTTTAAAAGAGAACCTTCTTCCATCTAGAGGGGATACCCGTTTATTTAGCATCGGCCCCTCTCTCGCAGTCATATCAATTCTACTAAGTTATTCAGTAATTCCTTTTGGCTATCGACTTGTTCTAGCCGATCTCAGTATTGGTGTTTTTTTATGGATTGCCATTTCAAGTATTGCTCCAATTGGACTTCTTATGTCAGGATATGGATCAAATAATAAATATTCCTTTTTAGGTGGTCTACGGGCTGCTGCCCAATCAATTAGTTATGAAATCCCATTAACTCTATGTGTGTTATCAATATCTCTACGTGTGATTCGTTGAGACATAAGTCTTCCTCCATTTCTTTTCAGGTTTCTAAGAATAAAAATTAAACGTAAAAAAATAAAGATATATCTTAAGATATATCTTTATTTTTTTATTCACTGCCTAGGTTGATAAACGAAACTAGATAGTTAGATGAGTCAAAGAAAACAGCTTCGAAATTTGCAGTAAAAAATTGGAATCTCATTTCCTATGTACAAGGGTTAAACGAAAATAAACATAAGCAGTCAAGATCAAGACTCTTTACCCCAAGATTGGTTAATTAGTCATCATGTCTTGAAGCGGGTTCAAAAGAGCAACTCTATGGAGTTTGAACTATTCTTTCTATGTATTCCCGTACATGAATTACCATAGAGATTGAGAACACATGAGTGGATGATTAGGAACACCAAAGTACAAAAAGGATTCGTCATAGAGATTATGTAAGTTATTCGAAGAGACATTTATACATAAAAGAAATACTAATTGGGACTTCAAATTTGTAGAAATGATCAAGTAGTACTCCCAAAAATTCAATTCCGATCCAGAGTATGCTCCTATCCATCGATTATATGAATAACTATCAGGAACGAAGTAATCCTTTACTTTGTTTTATTTGAAACCTAAAGAAAAGAAATAAGACTAACGAAACAAAAAATCTTTTTTATCTCATATCCATATTCATGGAAATAACATTTTTGTCATGTCATAAATAATGAATGAATGTTTAATTCTTTTTCGGAATAAAAAAAGTGCACTATTTTTTGATATTGGTAAAAAGAGTATTTTATTGAAGGATCTAAGTTATTACTCAATAATAAAATTGAAATTATTAAACTTTAAAGGAAAGGATAAGATCAATTCCGAAGCACTTTTTTATAGTATAGCAGACAGAATTCCATTGGTCTAATTCAGGAACTTTCGATTCATTTTAACTTTATCTATCCTACAAGCATATCGAGATTAAAGAATATCGAATCAGTACCTAAATTTATTTATGGCTCTCGAGGAGCCGTATGAGGTGAAAATCTCATGTACGGTTCTGTAATAGCGATGATAAGAGTGATCTTATCATCGACTATGATTATCTAACAGTTCAAGTACAGTTGATATAGTTGAGGCCCAGGCAAAATACGGTTTTTGGGGATGGAATTTGTGGCGGCAACCTATAGGGTTTATTGTTTTTATAATTTCTTCTCTAGCAGAATGCGAAAGATTGCCTTTTGATTTACCAGAAGCAGAAGAAGAATTAGTAGCAGGGTATCAAACCGAATATTCAGGTATCAAATTTGGTTTATTTTATGTTGCTTCCTATTTAAATCTACTGGTCTCTTCACTATTTGTAACAGTTCTTTACTTAGGTGGTTGGAATTTCTCTATTCCAGATATATTAATTCCTGAGTTTTTCGAAATAAATAAAGCGGATGGAGTCTTTGGAACAACAATTGGTATTTTCATTACATTAGCAAAAACTTTTTTGTTCTTGTTCATTCCTATCACAACAAGATGGACTTTACCTAGACTGAGAATGGATCAATTATTAAATCTTGGATGGAAATTTCTTTTACCTATTTCTTTAGGTAATCTATTATTAACAACTTCTTTCCAACTCCTTTCATTATAAATTTGAATCTATATATATATATATATCGAATATTTTATATTCACTCTATTCAAATTCAATTCACAACTTGTATCAAACAAGAGAAAGAAACAAAATCCAATTTATTATTGATTTTTACTATATGTTCCCTATGGTAACTGGGTTCATCAATTATGGTCAACAAACAGTACGGGCGGCAAGGTACATTGGTCAAAGTTTTATGATTACCCTATCTCATGCCAACCGTTTACCCGTAACTATTCAATACCCTTATGAAAAATTGATCACATCGGAGCGTTTTCGTGGCCGGATTCACTTTGAATTTGATAAATGCATTGCTTGTGAAGTATGTGTTCGTGTATGTCCTATAGATCTACCTGTTGTTGATTGGAAATTGGAAACTGATATTCGAAAGAAACGATTGTTTAATTATAGCATTGATTTCGGAATCTGTATATTTTGTGGTAATTGTGTTGAGTATTGCCCAACAAATTGTTTATCAATGACTGAAGAATATGAGCTTTCTACTTATGATCGTCACGAATTAAATTATAATCAAATTGCTTTAGGCCGTTTACCAATATCAATAACGGATGATTACACAATTCGAACAATTTTGAATTCGCCTCAAACAAAAGAGAAATCTGGTAACAAATGAGAAATCTCGTGATGACAGAAATTATTGGGGTTCTTTTATTAAATTCAAAAAGTTTCTTTTTTTCTTGGTCAATAATTTGAAATCCCAATTATTCTATTCACTATTCTAACGTAAGTTGTATTGCAAATCTGTTGATTGTAATGATTTCAAATAGTTTTCGTTTTGAACTACTCTTTCAGATAAAAAAGAATACGATAGGTCCAATAACTTTAATATATATAGATTAAATTAGGATTTCATTTAATTAGTAATTAGGAACGCATGAACTTCTTTTTTCCTGTTCAAGTCAATAAGATCATGAAAAATTCCGATTTTTTCTCTCTTATATTACATAGAATGGATTTACCTGGACCAATACATGATTTTCTTTTAGTCTTTCTGGGATCAGGTCTTATATTAGGGGGTCTCGGAGTGGTATTATTTACCAATCCCATTTTTTCCGCCTTTTCACTGGGATTCGTTCTTGTTTGTATATCTTTATTTTATATTCTCGCAAACTCTTATTTTGTAGCTTCTGCACAACTCCTTATTTATGTGGGAGCTATAAATGTTTTAATAATATTTGCTGTAATGTTCATAAGTGGGCCAGAATCTGTCAAAGATTTTCATCTTTGGACTGTTGGAGACGGGGCTACTTCGTTGGTTTGTACAAGTCTTTTTGTTTCATTAATTATTACTATTCTAAATACGTCATGGTATGGGATTATTTGGACTACAAAATCAAACCAGATTCTCGAACAAGATTTGATAAATACTAGTCAACAAATTGGAATTCATTTATCAACAGATTTTTTTCTTCCATTTGAACTTATTTCAATAATTCTTTTAGTTGCTTTAATAGGTGCAATTTCTGTGGCTCGCCAATAAGTAAATAATGCATTTTTACAACTAGCAACCCAAATAAAATGAAATTGGATCGTATTCATTTCCATTCAATTTTATTCGAATTGATGCATAAAACGGAAATACTTTTAATTCGATTTATTAACAACCTATTTTTTTTCTTAATTTCCTCTATTCGAACTTGTTATATTCTAGTCAATCAAATCGGTTAAATTGTTGTTCATATTGAAATGAATCGAGATTGATAAGGAGTTGGTCAATGATGCTCGAACATGTGCTTGTTTTGAGTGCCTATTTATTTTCTATTGGGATCTACGGATTAGTCACGAGCCGAAATTTGGTTCGCGCTCTTATGTGTCTTGAACTTCTATTGAATGCCGTTAATCTCAATTTTGTAACATTTTCTGATTTTTTTGATAGTCGCCAATTAAAAGGAAACATTTTTTCCATTTTTGTTATAGCTATTGCAGCCGCTGAAGCAGCTATTGGACCGGCTATTGTTTCCTCAATTTATCGTAACAGAAAATCAACTCGTATTAATCCATCCAATTTATTGAATAAGTAGTCTTTTTTTTTTTTTTTCTATTATATTAGAATTATAGAAATTAAAATTTAAATAGTCATCTTAGATTACTAAGTATGGCACCTTAAGGTATAATCATACTTTCTTTCAAAAATGGAATAAATCAAAGTATTTTGGCCCTCGTTTTTTATTTACTTTCTAATAAGCCGATCCAATCCAGAAATAGATTGATTCAAAAATTCTGGTAAATCATTGATTCGTCTGGTATTTGAATATGTGGTTTATTTACTTTACTAGAACTAGATCGAAAATTAATGAAATTCAAAAAAATTATAGATTCAATGTCACATTCAGTAAAGATTTATGATACATGTATAGGGTGTACTCAATGTGTACGAGCTTGCCCCACAGATGTATTAGAAATGATACCTTGGGATGGATGTAAGGCTAAACAAATAGCTTCTGCTCCAAGAACAGAGGACTGTGTCGGTTGTAAGAGATGTGAATCCGCCTGTCCAACCGATTTTTTAAGTGTTCGAGTTTATTTAGGCTCTGAAACAACTCGCAGTATGGGTCTAGCTTATTGATACGTTTCAGAAAACTCCACTTGAATCCATTCTATTCTATATTGGATTTTTTTACCGAAAAAAACCCGTACCGAAATAAAATCTATTTCGGGTACGGGTTTTTTTGGCTGAAGTGTATCTTGTTTTTACCATGAATTATTTTCCTTGGTTAACCACAATTGTAGTTTTGCCCATATTTGCAGGTTCTTTCATTTTCTTTCTTCCTCATAGAGGAAATAAGGTTATTAGATGGTATACTATATGTATTTCAATACTTGAACTCCTTCTAATAACCTATGCATTCTGTTATCATTTCCAACCGGACGATCCATTAATCCAATTAGCAGAAGATTATAAATGGATCAATTTTTTTGATTTTCACTGGAGATTAGGAATAGATGGACTTTCGATAGGACCCATTTTACTCACAGGATTCATCACTACGTTAGCTACTTTGGCGGCTTGGCCAGTTACTCGAGATTCTCGATTATTCCATTTCCTGATGTTAGCAATGTACAGTGGCCAAATAGGATCATTTTCATCCCGAGACCTTTTACTTTTTTTCATAATGTGGGAATTAGAATTAATTCCTGTTTATCTACTTTTATCTATGTGGGGAGGAAAGAAACGTCTCTACTCAGCTACTAAGTTTATTTTGTATACTGCGGGGGGTTCCATTTTCCTATTAATGGGAGCTTTGGGTGTCGGTTTATATGGTTCCAATGAACCAACATTAAATTTTGAAACATTAGTTAATCAATCGTATCCTCTGGCATTAGAAATAATATTCTATATTGGATTTTTTATTGCTTTTGTGGTAAAATTACCGATTATCCCTTTACATACATGGTTACCGGATACCCATGGAGAAGCACATTACAGTACTTGTATGCTTTTAGCTGGAATCTTATTAAAAATGGGAGCATATGGATTGGTTCGGATCAATATGGAATTATTACCCCATGCTCATTCTATATTTTCTCCTTGGTTAATTATAATAGGCACAATACAAATAATCTATGCAGCTTCAACATCTCTCGGGCAACGTAATTTAAAAAAAAGAATAGCCTATTCCTCTGTATCTCACATGGGTTTCATAATTATAGGACTTAGTTCGATAACTGATACAGGGCTTAATGGAGCCATTTTACAAATGATTTCTCATGGATTTATTGGTGCTGCACTTTTTTTCTTAGCGGGAACTAGTTATGATAGAATACGTCTTGTTTATCTCGACGAAATGGGCGGAATAGCCCTTCCAATGCCAAAAATATTCACACTTTTCAGTAGCTTTTCACTGGCATCCCTTGCGTTACCGGGCATGAGTGGTTTCATTGCGGAATTAATAGTATTTTGTGGAATAATTACCAGCCAAAAATATCTTTTACTACCAAAAATACTAATTACTTTTGGAATGGCAATTGGAATGATATTAACTCCTATTTATTTATTATCTATGTTACGACAAATGTTCTATGGATATAAGTTATTTAAGATTCCAAACTCTTATTTATTTGATTCTGGGCCGCGCGAGTTATTTGTTTCGACTTCTATCTTTCTACCAGTGATAGGTATTGGCATTTATCCAGATTTCGTTCTCTCACTATCAGTCGAGAAGGTGGAAGCTATTCTATCCAATTATTTTTCTAGATAGGTTTCTTGTCATTTCAGTAAATGATAAAAGAAGAAAGACTGAACAGTCATATTTGACGTTTGTGAGAACCATTTAAAACTTTATTAAAATGGTTCTCACCTGTTTATAAGAAAACTTGTTTATGCCTTTGCCTTGTACTATGTTTAAATTCGTAAGACCCTTTCCTCAATTTAATTAAGTGTTAATGTAAATGAACCATAACTATGTAGCCCTATTCCTAATAGATTGACCCCAAAATAACATATCCAAATTATAAGAAAGCCTATAAAAGCGACAATTGCAGAATTGGCACTCCGAAAATTTTGATTTGTTCGAATATGTAAATAAATAGCAAATATGGTCCAAGTAATAAATGCCCAAGTTTCCTTTGGGTCCCAATTCCAATATGATCCCCATGCCTCATTGGCCCATACTGCTCCTGAAAGAATACCTATGGTTAAAAAGATAAATCCTAGACTAATAACACGATAACTCCAATGATCAAGTTGTTCAATCAATTGAGACTTGTAATAATTTCCAATAGAAAGGGGAGAAGCACTTTTTAAAATATTGTCTTTTTGATTCATGTATTGAATCTCATCGAAGAAAAATGACTCATTTAATAAATATTTTATTTTATCAAAAATCCTTATTATATCTTTTTGAAATGTAATGATTAAAAGTGCTATTGATAATAATGATCCGCATAAAAGAGATGCATAACCCAAGACCATCATACTTACATGCATCATTAACCACTGAGATTGGAGGGCGGGTACTAATATTGTGGATTGATGCATTTCCGTTAAGAGGCCTGAAGTAGCAAAACCTTGGGTAAAAATAGCACTTGGCGCGGTTATTGCACTTAGATTCTTTTTCTGTTTTTTAAAATAAAGAATCATATGAATAATGTAGAAACTCCAGGAAAGGAAGATTAATGATTCATATAGATCACTTAATGGGAAATGTTTCCAATAAATCCAACGAGTAACTAATAATCCTGTTATACAAAAAAAAGTAATTATCATGCCTTTTTCAAATGAATTATATAGTCCTACTATCTCATTGACTAATAAAGTTATCAAATGCAGTGTAATTACAATGGAAACCATTGAAAAGGAAATATGAGTTAAAATATGCTCTAAAGTCGAAAATATCATAAAAAAAAAAAAAAAAAATAGAAAAAAAGAAATCCTTCAATTACAAATTACTAAATGGAAATCATAAATTCAATTCATTATTCATTATAGAACTATTGAATCCTTTTGCTAATTTGTATGATGTCATGCCGCTACTCGGACTCGAACCGAGATGCTCTCGCACTGCTTCCTAAGAGCAGCGTCAGATGTTTATAAGAGCCATCTACCATTTCACCATAGCGGCTTCTTTGAAATCAAAATAGCTCATTTTTAGTCAATCGTCAAGATTGAAGGAGTTAATTCAATATTTTTTTTTTGAAACGTGCAATTCAAATTGATGAATAAAAAAATCAAAATTGAAACTTTTTTTTTTCATAATAATATATACTACTTATTTGAAGTTAATTTTAGGGTACTGCTTTAATTTGTCAATGGACTTTCATGTAGTTTATGTTTTATTGAAATGTGAAATGGAACTCTTGTAACTAGAATATTCTATATTTCATCCCGAATTAAACCTCAATCAAGTTCTTTTTCATTTTTGGTAATAAAAAATCAATTATTTAGCTGATTTGAAAAATTTTGAATAACAAATACATTGATTTTTTCAATACAGAAAAATAGGATTTGTTGGATCCCAATTTCAGGGAGGCTTCGGAAGGGTTTCTTTTATGAAAATGGTTCATTTTATATCCAAACAAAATGAATCGGTAGGATTTGTCTTGTGTTTCTAAGTTAGCTTAGGTTTCAACAAACCAATTAAGTATTGAACCCGATATGTCATATAAAAAAACTGTTTTGATCTATATTAAAACATACTTGCAAAACAGAAAAAAAATTCGTCATAATATTCAATTAAATATTAAGTAAAGCCTTTTTGATTGATTTGAAAGGGGCAGTTATGTATATAGCAATTCCGAGAAATAATGATTTCAAGAGTTAAAGTTTTAAACTAACTATTTCCTATTTGCCCTTTATTTATAGATATAAAATTTATAGATATAAATAGAATTGTCTATTGAATTGTATTGTGACAAAACAAATATGTTGATGGGGAAAAAATCCCCATCTTAGAAATGAAAAAAAGACTAAAAAAAAAAAAGAAAGGTGATGTTCTATTTTTTTTTTTCAAACAAAAAGTACCATTTTACAGTCGACATAATAGTTCTTATTCTAGATATCATAAGAAAAAAAGAAAGTTCCATTCCAATTTCAAAATTTTAAACAGTTTAAAACATTTATTCCATATTTTAGACTCGAAGTTAAAAAAAAAAAATTATTTCGCATTTGTTTTTGTTATAACATTTTTTTGAGTTAGGCCGATTCCTGTTCTTCAAAGGTAAAAATTTTTTCTACAAAAAAACCGTTTAAATTCCCGGTAGCAAGAGATTTTCCTAATGAAAGAGCTTTTAACGCTGCCAAATATCCCTTTTTTTTCCAAATATTTTTACGAATACGTTTTTTGGTGATAGAAGTACGTTTTTTTGGAACTGCCATTTGCGATTGATTACTCATTGTTGTAGTTGGATGTGAAAGACATCTATTGGTCAAACAAATCTTTGTTTCCTATTGATTATCTATGTATTTAAATTCTAGACGATACCTTGTTTTTAAAAATATAAAAGGATAATATAACTTAAAATATATGAAATAGAGATTAATCACCTAGGAGTCGAATAGTTTGAATTAAAAATAATTAATTCAAAATTGATGAATCAATTTAATAAAAATTAAATAATTTAGATTCATTCAAATTTCGACTTAATATCTCTCTATATTTTGTATATTTTTGCTGTGTTGCATTTCATTTACATGTGCCTATTAATCCACATCTAAAAATTTAAGAATTCTTAGCTAATCTTAATTCAAACAAAGTGAATTTTTTGTGATTCCTCGTTCTTATATTTCAATATTTTACATTTACTTAATAATTAAGTATTCACTTTCACTAACAAATTTCTTATTTGACCAATTCTAACTTCTTGATTTTAATATTAAAATAAAAAATACTCAATTCAAGAATTTCAATAATATAAAAATAGAATTATTAAGAATTCTATTTAATATAGAACTATAGATAGGAAATTCAAAAATTATCTTTTAAGTTATGTAAAAACTTTCTTTTTTTTTTTTTTTTATTGACTTCTTTCAAAAGAGGTAAGAACCGGTGAATTGTAAACAAAAAATCAAATTTCAATATAAAATTTGTATATTCTATTATGGAACATATATACCAATATGCATGGATCATATTCTTCATTCCACTTTCAGTTCCTTTGTTAATAGGAGTGGGACTTCTCCTTTTTCCGACGACAACAAAAAATCTTCGGCGTATATGGGCTTTTTCTAGTATTTTGTTGTTAAGTATAGTTATGATTTTTTCGATGAAGCTGTCTATTCAGCAAATAAATAGTAATTTTATTTATCAATATGTATGGTCTTGGACTATTAATAATGATTTTTCTTTAGAATTTGGCTACTTGATTGATCCACTTACTTCTATTATGTCAATGTTAATTACTACTGTTGCAATTCTTGTTCTTATTTATAGTGATAATTATATGTCTCATGATCAGGGATATTTGAGATTTTTTGCTTATATGAGTTTTTTCAATACTTCCATGTTGGGATTAGTTACTAGTTCGAATTTGATCCAAATTTATATTTTTTGGGAATTAGTTGGAATGTGTTCGTATCTATTAATAGGGTTTTGGGTCACACGACCTATTGCTGCAAATGCTTGTCAAAAAGCCTTTGTGACTAATCGTGTAGGGGATTTTGGCTTATTATTAGGAATTTTAGGGATTTATTCGATAACAGGCAGTTTCGAGTTTCGGGATTTGTTTGAAATCTTCAATAACTTAATTAATAACAATGAGATCCATTTTTTATTTTGTATTTTATGTACTTTCTTGTTATTTGCTGGTGCAGTTGCTAAATCTGCCCAATTCCCTCTTCACGTATGGTTACCTGATGCTATGGAGGGGCCGACTCCTATTTCCGCTCTCATACATGCTGCTACCATGGTAGCAGCGGGGATTTTTCTAGTCGCTCGACTTCTTCCTCTTTTCGTAGTTATACCTTACATAATGAATGGAATATCTTTTATAGGTATAATAACAGTATTATTAGGAGCTACTTTAGCTCTTGCTCAAAAAGACATTAAGAGAAGTTTAGCTTATTCTACAATGTCTCAATTGGGTTATATGATGTTAGCTCTAGGTATAGGTTCTTATCGAGCTGCTTTATTTCATTTGATTACTCATGCTTATTCAAAAGCATTATTGTTTTTAGGATCCGGATCCGTTATTCATTCAATGGAAGCTATTGTTGGATATTCTCCAGATAAAAGTCAGAATATGGTTCTTATGGGGGGGTTAACAAAACATGTGCCAATTACAAAAACTTCTTTTTTAATAGGTACACTTTCTCTTTGTGGTATTCCGCCTCTTGCTTGTTTTTGGTCAAAAGATGAAATTCTTAA